TTGAGGGGATCATATCGTGGAACAATAAAAAAATTCTATTCACATATAATCATGAATGATTTAATCACTTCTACAGATACGGAAGATTCCATAGAAATCAATTGGATAAATAAGATTTATGGGCTACTTCCTAATAATTCGAATTATTCCAGAAAATTGGAACATCAAAAGAATCCGCCTGATAGGGAATCATTACTGAATTATATTGGTAATTCCTTAACCTCAATCAAAGAATTTCCTTTTGAGCCTGCACCCATTTTGCATTTTAAAAAATATTCTTTATTGAGAGAGCAAACAAGAATTGATTTAGAAAATAAAACAAAAGCTTTAAAATGGGTATTCGATGTAATTACAACTGATCCAAACGATCAAACAATAATTAGAAATAAATCTATTGGAATAGAAGAAATCCGTAAAAGGGTTCCTCGGTGGTCATACAAATTAACTGATGATTTGGAAGAACAGGAGGAAGAAAAGGAGGAAGAATCTAAGGAGGATCATGAAATTCGTTCAAGAAAAGCCAAACGCGTAGTAATTTATACTGATAACAATCAGAATACCAACCCTATTACAACTACAAATAATACTAATAATAGTGATCAAGCAGAAGAGGTGGCTTTGATACGTTACTCGCAACAATCGGATTTTCGTCGGGATATAATCAAAGGATCCATGCGTGCTCAAAGACGTAAAACGGTTATTTGGGAAATGTTTCAAGCAAATGCGCATTCTCCACTTTTTTTGGATCGAATAGACAAAACATTTTTTTTTTCTTCTTTTTATATCTCTGAAATGATGAATCTCATTTTTAGGAATTCGGTGGGGAGAGAACCAGAATTGAAAATTTCACATTTTTATTTTGAGGAGGAAGAGACAAGGGAAAAAGAGAAAAAAAACGAAGAAAAAAAAGAGGAAAATGAACGTATAGTAATATCAGAAACTTGGGATAGCATTATATTTGCTCAAGCAATAAGAGGTTTGATGTTAGTAACCCAATCTTTTCTTAGAAAATACATTGTATTGCCTTCATTGATAATTGTTAAAAATATTGGCCGTATGTTATTATTCCAATTCCCCGAATGGTATGAGGATTTGAAGGAGTGGAATAGAGAAATGCATGTTAAATGCACTTATAATGGTGTTCAATTATCAGAAACAGAATTTCCCAAAGATTGGTTAAGAGACGGTATTCAGATAAAGATTCTATTTCCTTTCTGTTTGAAACCTTGGCGAAGATCTAAAATACGATCTCATCCTAGGGATCAAATAAAAAAAAAAGGAAAAAAAGACAATTTTTGTTTTTTAACGGTTTGGGGAATGGAAGCGGAATTCCCTTTTGGGAATCCCCGAAAACGACCTTCCTTTTTTGAACCCATTTATAAAGAACTCCAAAAAAAAGTTAGAAAAGTTAAAAAGGATTTCTTTCTACTTCTAAAAGTTTCAAAAGAAAAAACAAGATGGATCATTAAAATACTTCTAGTTCTAAAACGAATAATGAAGGAAATTCAAAAAGTAAACCCAATATTCTTATTTGAATTGAGCAAGGTGAAAGTATATGAAACGGCTGAAAATGGAAAAGATTCCGAAATAAATAATAAGATTATTCACAAATCAACCATTCAAATCCAATCCATGAATTGGACAAATTATTCACTCATAGAAAAAAAGATGAAAGATCTTTCTGATAGAACAATAACAATCAGGAATCAAATAGAACGAATCACAAAAGACAAGAAAAAAATAATTCTAACTTGTGATGATAAAAGATCGAAATCACAGAAACATATTTGGCAGATATTCCAAAGAATAAATATACGATTAATACGTAAATCACATTATTTTATGAAATCTCTGATTGAAAATATATATATAGATATCTTGCTATGTATGATTACCATTCACAGGATCTATTTCCAACTTTTTTTTGAATCAACAAAAAAAATAATCAATAAATCCGTTTACAACGATCAAACAAATCAGGAAGGAATTGATGAAAGAGATCAAAATACAATGAACTTTTTTTCCACTATAAAAAAGTCCTTTTCGAATACTAATATTAGTAATAGTACAAAAATGTATTATGACTTATCCTCCTTGTCCCAAGCATATGTATTTTACAAATTATCACAAACCCAATTACTTAACAAGTATCAATTGAAATCTCTACTTCAATATCAGGGGACTTATCCTTTTATTAAGGATAAAATCAAGGATTATTGTATGACACGAGGAATATTTGATTACAATTCAAGACATAAGAAAATTCATAAGTCTGGAATGATTGAATGGAAAAACTGGTTAAAGGGGCATTATCAATACAATTTATCTCAAACCAAATGGTCGCGGTTAGTACCGCAAAAATGGCGAAATAGAATCAATCAACGTTATAGGATTCAAAATAAGGACTCAATTAAAGCGGATTCATATAAAAAAGAAAAAGACCAATTAATTCATTACGCGAAACAAAATTACTATGTAGCGGATTCATTGACAAATCAAAAAGAAAAATGGAAAAAACACTATAGATATGATCTTTTATCACATAAATATATGAACTATGGGGATAAGGAGGATTTTTATATTTATGGGTCAAGATTACAAGTAAACGGGGTTCACAAAATTCCATATAATTTCAATAAACCAAAATCCGAATCATTTTATGTATTGGTAAGTACAGCTATTAGTGATTATCTAGAAGAAGGATATATTATTGATACCCATAAAAATCTAGATAGAAAATATTTTGATTGTAGAATTCTCCACTTTTGTCTTAGAAAAAATATCGATATTGAGACCTGGACCAATACACATATCGGTACCAAAATTGATAAAAATACTAAGACTGAAAAAAAAATCAACAACAAATTGAAAAAAAAAGATATTTTTTCTCTTATGATTCATCAAGAAATCAACCCATCCAATCAAAAAAGTATTTTTTTAAATTGGATGGGAATGAATCAAGAAAGAGTTTATCATACCATATCAAATCTAGAATCTTGGTTCTTCCCAGAATTTGTCTTACTTTTTGATGCATATAAAATTGAACCATGGATTATACCAATCAAATTACTTCTTTTTGACTTTTCTTTTTATAAAAAGAAAAGTCAAAATAAAAACATCAATATAGATAGAAAAAATAATCTTCAGATAATATCTCATCAAAAAAAATATCTTAAATTTGAAAATTCCAACCAACAAAAAAATGAGCAACAGGACCAAGTAAATCTTGTATCAGATCTACGAAAAGAAAACAAAAAAAAAAATATTGAAGAGAATTATGTGAGATCAGACATTACCATTAAAAAAGGTAAGAAGAAAAAACAATCCAAGAAAAACAAGGAAGCAGAACTAGATTTCTTCCTGCAAAAATATTTCCTTTTTCAATTAAGATGGGATGACTCCTTGAACCAAAGAATGATCAATAATATCAAGGTATATTGTCTCTTACTTAGACTGATAAATCCAAAAGAAATTGCTATATCCTCGATTCAAAGAGGAGAGATGCATCTGGATGTAATGCTAATTCAGAAAGATCTAGCTCTTACAGAATTGATAAAAAAAGGAATATTAATTATCGAACCAATTCGTCTATCTATAAAAAGGGATGGAAAATTGATTATATATCAAACTATAAGTATTTCATTGGTCGAGAACAATAAACACCAAACTAATAGAAAATGCATAAAAAAAAGATATATTGATAAGAGGAATTTGGATAAACCCATTGTACGATATGGGAATATGCTTGTGAATGGGGACACAAATTATTATGATTTCCTTGTTCCCGAAAATATTCTATCTCCTAGACGTCGCAGAGAATTGAGAATGTTAATTTGTTTCAATTCCCATAATTGGAATGTTACGGATAGAAATGGAAATCCATTATTTTGCAATGAAAACAACATAAGAAACTCTGTAAAATTTTTGGATGAGGACAAGCATCTTAATACGGATACAAATAAATTCATTAAATGCAAATTTGTTCTTTGGCCCAATTACCGATTAGAAGATTTAGCTTGTATGAATCGCTATTGGTTTGATACCAATAATGGCAGTCGTTTCAGTATGTCAAGGATACATATGTATCCACGATTTAGAATTATTTAATTTACTAGTATATTTCCTATATCATATATATATCTATATTCCGTGACATTTTCGGTATATGAAAGCCGAAAGATGTATGCATATGCTATGTTATATTTTGGTAAATGATACAGATTGAATGGTGTATCCATTCAATTGGATATAGGAATAACTAAATTAGTGGAATCCTTTTAGATAGAAATAAATTCTTTTCTTTCGTTAATGTGGAAACATATTATCCCTTTCTATCCAAATCAAATTTTCAATTTGATTTGGATAAAATAAAGAAGTAGTATATGAATAAATCCAAATTTTTGTGTGTACTAGATGTGTGTACTAGATTAAAATAACCGGCATAATTTTTTTTTTTATTTTTCCTGATCGGAAAAATCCATGAAAAAGAAAGAAAAAGGATAGAAAAATTTTTTATGGTCAAAAATTCATTCATTTCCATTATTTCACAAGAAAAAAAAGAAGAAAACAAGGGTTCTGTTGAATTTCAAGTATTCAGTTTCACCAATAAGATACGGAGACTTACTTCACATTTGGAATTGCACAAAAAAGATTTTTTATCACAAAGGGGTCTACGAAAAATTCTAGGAAAACGTCAACGGTTGCTGGCTTATTTGTCAAAGAAAAATAGAGTACGTTATAAGAAATTAATTGGTCAGTTGGATATTCGAGAGCCAAAAACTCGTTAATTTAATCGTTTGAATTTTTTTTAGTAGTATTCAATTTTTCATTTTGATGAGTCTCGTTTTGAGGAATTCATGAAATAATGAATTAAGGAAGAAAAGATATGACAGTACCGATTACAAGAAAAGATCTCATGATAGTCAATATGGGACCTCACCACCCATCAATGCATGGTGTTCTCCGACTAATCGTTACTCTCGATGGTGAAGATGTTATTGACTGTGAGCCCATATTGGGCTATTTACACAGAGGAATGGAAAAGATAGCGGAAAATCGAACAATTATACAATATCTACCTTATGTAACACGATGGGATTATTTAGCTACTATGTTCACAGAGGCAATAACCGTAAATGCGCCAGAACAATTGGAAAATGTTCAAGTACCTCAAAGAGCTAGCTATATCAGAGTAATTATGCTGGAATTGAGCCGTATAGCTTCTCATTTGTTATGGCTTGGACCTTTTATGGCGGATATCGGTGCACAGACTCCCTTTTTCTATATTTTCAGAGAAAGGGAATTGATATATGATCTATTCGAAGCCGCCACAGGTATGCGAATGATGCATAATTATTTCCGTATTGGAGGAGTAGCTGCTGATCTACCTTATGGATGGATAGATAAATGTTTGGATTTCTGCGATTATTCTTTAACAGGAGTTGTTGAATATCAAAAACTTATTACGTGGAATCCCATTTTTTTGGAACGAGTTGAAGGAGTGGGCATTATTGGTGGAGAAGAAGCTGTAAATTGGGGTTTATCAGGACCGATGTTACGAGCTTCTGGAATCCAATGGGATCTTCGTAAAGTTGATCATTATGAGTGTTACAATGAATTCGATTGGGAAGTCCAATGGCAAAAAGAAGGAGATTCATTAGCTCGTTATTTAGTACGAATCCGTGAAATGAAGGAATCCATAAAAATTATTCAACAGGCTCTAGAAGGAATTCCTGGAGGACCTTATGAAAATTTAGAAGTACGACGCTTTGATAGAGCAAAGAATTCCGAATGGAATGATTTTGAATATAGATTTATTAGTAAAAAACCTTCACCCAATTTAGAATTGTCGAAACAAGAACTTTATGTGAGAGTGGAAGCCCCAAAAGGAGAATTGGGAATTTATTTGATAGGAGATAATAGTGTTTTCCCCTGGAGATGGAAAATTCGTCCACCCGGTTTTATCAATTTGCAAATTCTTCCTCAGCTAGTTAAAAGAATGAAATTGGCTGATATCATGACGATATTGGGTAGTATAGATATCATTATGGGAGAAGTTGATCGTTGAAATGATAATTGATACGATAGAAGTACAAACTATCAATTCTTTTTCTACATCGGAATTTTTAAAAGAAGTGTATGGACTAATATGGATTGTACCCATTTTGACCCTTATATTGGGAATAACAATGGGGGTACTAGTAATTGTGTGGTTAGAAAGAGAAATATCTGCAGCGATACAACAACGTATTGGGCCTGAATATGCTGGCCCGTTGGGAATTCTTCAAGCTATAGCGGATGGGACTAAACTACTTTTAAAAGAGGACCTCCTCCCATCTCGAGGAGATATTCGTTTGTTTAGTGTGGGACCGTCTATAGCGGTTATATCAATTCTACTAAGTTATTTAGTAATTCCTTTTGGGTATCGTCTTGTTTTAGCCGATCTCAGTATAGGTGTTTTTTTATGGATCGCCATTTCTAGTATTGCTCCTATTGGGCTTCTTATGTCAGGATATGGATCGAATAATAAATATTCCTTTTTAGGTGGTCTACGAGCTGCTGCTCAATCTATTAGTTATGAAATACCATTAACTCTATGTGTGTTATCAATATCTCTACGTGTGATTCGTTGGAATATGAACTTTGAACCTCTCTTCTAGAAATAAAAGAAAAAATAAAGAGGTTCAATGTATTGAATATATGTTTTCATTTTTTTTATTCAGCATTCGGGTTGATGAGTTAAACCAGATAGTTATATGAGTGAAACTAAACAGCTTACAAATTTGTAGTAAGAAGAAACAATCTCATTCCCTATGTACAAGAATAAAGTTGAAGTAAAAATAAGCAGTGTAAACTGCTTACCCCAAGATTAAGATTTTTTGATTAGTCATCATATCTTGAAGCGGGCGCAAACAAAAGATCAACTGTATGGAGTTTCTACTACTGTCTCGTATGTATTACTATACCGGGGATCAATCAAAAGTCAGTGGACGGTTAGGAACACCAAGGTACACAAAGGATTAGTAATGGAGATAATGTAAGGTATCAAAAAAGAGGTATTTCTTCATAAAACGAATCATAATAAGGACTTGAAATTGGTAGAAATGATCAAGTAGTACTTCCCTACGATTCCGATCTAGAGTATGCTCCTATTCACTGGTTAAAGAAATGACTATCAAGAACGAATTAATTCTTTATTTTATTTTTTAGTATCCTCCTCTGAGACAGAAGAACAGGAAAAAAGAAATGGAATGCAGTAATTGAATGAATAATAAAAAAAGAGGATCCTTATTTATTCTTTTCTCTATCCATATTCATACATATAGAATTCTTATCACGATTCATGAACTAATGACTAATTCTTTTTATTTTGTATTGATTGATATAAGGAGTATTTTATTGAAATATTAAGTTATTACCAAACAAAGAGAAATTTTTATTGTAAAGGATGAGATCAATTCGGAAGCACTTTTTTTCTTATTCTAGCAGACAGAATTCCATTGGTCTAATTTGGGACTTTCCGATGTATCTTTATTCTATCCATCCAAAGATGGTGATAATACCGAATCTGTCCTTACATTTTTTTTGTGGCCATCGAGGAGCCGTATGAAGCTGAGGTCTCACGTACGGTTTTGAAATAGCGATGGGAACAGTGATGTTATTATCGACTATGATTATCTAACAGTTCAAGTACAGTTGATATAGTTGAAGCACAGTCAAAATATGGTTTTTGGGGGTGGAATCTGTGGCGTCAGCCTATAGGATTTATTGTTTTTCTAATTTCTTCTCTAGCCGAATGTGAGAGATTGCCCTTTGATTTACCAGAAGCGGAGGAGGAATTAGTAGCAGGTTATCAAACCGAGTATTCGGGTATCAAATATGGTTTATTTTATCTTGCTTCTTACCTAAATTTATTAGTTTCTTCATTATTTGTAACAGTTCTTTACTTAGGTGGGTGGAATTTACCTATTCCGTATATATCCATTTCTGAGCTTTTCGGAATAAAAAAAATCGCCGGCATTTTTGGAATGACAATGGGTATCCTTATTACATTAACTAAAGCTTATTTGTTTCTCTTCATTTCTATCACAACAAGATGGACTTTACCTAGAATGAGAATGGACCAGTTATTAAATCTTGGATGGAAATTTCTTTTACCTATTTCTCTAGGTAATCTGTTATTAACAACTTCTTCCCAACTTGTTTCATTATAAATAAGAGAATATGATAACACTATTTTAGATTCATAATCTCTATCAAACAAGAGAAAGAAACGTCAAATTTTTCATGTATATCTACAATATGTTCCCTATGGTAATTGGGTCCATGAATTATGGTCAACAAACAATACGAGCTGCAAGGTACATTGGTCAAAGTTTCATAATTACCTTATCCCACACAAATCGTTTACCTGTAACTATTCAATATCCTTATGAAAAATCGATCACATCAGAGCGTTTCCGGGGTCGAATCCACTTTGAATTTGATAAATGTATTGCTTGTGAAGTATGTGTTCGTGTATGCCCGATAGATCTACCCGTTGTTGATTGGAGATTTGAAAGAGATATTAAAAAGAAACAATTACTTAATTATAGTATAGATTTCGGGGTTTGTATATTTTGTGGTAATTGTGTCGAGTATTGTCCAACAAATTGTTTATCAATGACTGAGGAATATGAACTTTCTACTTATGATCGTCACGAATTGAATTATAATCAAATTGCTTTGGGTCGATTACCAATCTCAATAATTGGAGATTACACAATTCAAACAGTTATGAATTCGACTCAAATAAAAATAGACAAAGATAAACCCTTTGATTCAAGAACAATTACCGATTACTAAGATTTTGTTTTGATATAAAAGATCCAAGCTTTTTATTTTGGGTAGTCAGTAACTACAAATAAAAACTAATGATTGTTGAGAATCACTCTTTGATTTAAACTAAAAATATATTTTTCGTGATGATTTCGAAATAGAAAATTTCAACTACTTTTTTCTTTTTTTTTTTCCTTTCGGATAAATATAAATAAAGTAAGGTTGGCCCGATAATTTTATCTATATTTACATTAATCCATATTCAAATTCAATTCAATTATAAATGTATCATATACAATATTATGTACAAGAAAACAAAAATAGGGTAACCCCTTTTCCTTTCCTGGACCATTTATTTAGTAAAGTTAAAGTAAGGTCATGAAATAGTTAAAGTTATTTATTTTGTATTTTATACATAATGGATTTACCTGGGCCAATACATGATATTCTTGTTGTATTTCTGGGGTCAATTCTTGTATTAGGGGGTCTGGGGGTAGTATTATTTACCAATCCAATTTATTCTGCCTTTTCATTGGGATTGGTTCTTGTTTGTATATCCTTATTCTATATTTCATCGAACTCCTATTTTGTAGCTGCCGCACAGCTCCTTATTTATGTGGGAGCCATAAATATCTTGATCATATTTGCTGTAATGTTCATGAATGGTTCAGAATATTCCAATAATTCCCATTTTTGGACCATTGGAGATGGGGTCACTTTGATGGTTTGTACAACTATTCTTTTTTCACTAATTACTACTATCCCAGATACGTCATGGTACGGAATTATTTGGACTGCAAGGTCAAACCAGATTATGGAACAGGACCTAATAAATAACGTTCAACAAATTGGGATTCATTTATCAACAGATTTTTATCTTCCGTTTGAACTCATTTCAATAATTCTTTTAGTTTCCTTGATAGGTGCAATTACTATGGCTCGACAATAAGCAATAAAAATACTTAACTTATAATGATTCCCAATTCTTAGAATTCTAACTAAATTCTAAATAAATAAATAGAAATTTGTAGTTAAATCTATCTACCATCAATATCTTCTTTTGTTGTGTAATTGTTCTATTCTAATCAATTGAATCGGTTGAATTGTTGTTCATATTGAAATGAATCGAGATTGATAAGGAGTTAGCCAATGATGTTTGAGCATGTCCTTTTTTTGAGTGTTTATTTATTTTCTATCGGTATCTATGGATTGATCACAAGTCGAAACATGGTTAGAGCACTTATGTGTCTTGAGCTTATACTAAATTCGGTTAATATCAATCTTGTAACATTTTCTGATATATTTGATAGTCGCCAATTAAAAGGAGACATTTTCTCAATCTTTGTTATAGCCATTGCAGCTGCTGAAGCAGCTATTGGACTTGCTATTGTTTCGTCGATCCATCGTAACAGAAAATCAACTCGTATTAATCAATCGAATTTGTTGAATAATTAGTGATAATCATCATAGATAATTTTAATAAAGACACATAAAAATATTTAATAGAATTGAAATACTATTTTTTATTGAATTTGAATTGCATTTTTCAATTTATATTGAAATAATGATGACCTATTTGTTGGCCAATTAATTTTAATTCGCATGTGCAACTTGTATCATCATAATTGTTGAAACGAAAATCAAAGTGTCTTGACCTTTTCTCATAAACAGATTGATTTAAGAAATATATTGATTGTTTTTAATAAACCACTGTTTCATCTGGTGTCTACAATATTACAATATATAATATATGATTCATTTACTACTAATTTGATTTGACCAGATCGAAAATCTTTTATGTTCAAAACTGTAATTTATAGATCCAATGTCACATTCAGTAAAAATTTATGATACATGTATAGGGTGTACTCAATGTGTACGAGCTTGCCCCACAGATGTATTGGAAATGATACCTTGGGACGGATGTAAAGCCAAGCAAATAGCTTCCGCGCCAAGAACCGAGGACTGTGTAGGTTGTAAGAGATGTGAATCTGCCTGCCCAACAGATTTTTTGAGTGTCCGTGTTTATTTAGGGCCTGAAACAACTCGCAGCATGGCTCTATCTTATTGATACGTTACAAAAAACTCCACTTGAATCATTTGTGATTCCTCTTTACCGACAAAAGCCCGTCCTCAACAAAATATATTATTTTGAGGACGGGCTTTTCTGGTCAAAATGTATCTTGTCTTTATCACGAGTTATTTTCCTTGGTTAACAATACTTGTTGTTTTACCGATATTCGCGGGTTCCTCAATTTTCTTTTTCCCTCATAGAGGGAATAAGATGTTTAGATGGTATACTATATGTATATGCTTATTAGAACTCCTTCTAACGACTTATGCATTCTGTTATCATTTCCAATTGGATGATCCATTAATGCAATTGAAGGAAGATTCTAAATGGATAGATGTTTTTGATTTCCACTGGAGACTAGGAATCGATGGACTTTCCATAGGACCCATTTTACTGACAGGATTTATCACTACTTTAGCAACTTTAGCAGCTTGGCCAATTACTCGAAATTCGCGGTTGTTCTATTTCCTGATGCTAGCAATGTACAGCGGTCAAATAGGATTATTTTCCTCTCGAGACTTTTTACTTTTTTTCATCATGTGGGAGTTAGAATTAATTCCTGTTTACTTACTTTTATCCATGTGGGGGGGAAAGAAACGTCTCTACTCGGCTACAAAGTTTATTTTGTACACTGCAGGGGGTTCCATTTTTTTCTTAATAGGAGTTCTAGGTATGGGTTTATATGGTTCCAATGAACCAACATTAGATTTTGAAAGATTAATTAATCAATCATATCCTGTGGCATTGGAAATAATATTCTATTTTGGCTTCCTTATTGCTTATGCTGTCAAATTGCCGATTATACCCCTACATACATGGTTACCTGATACCCATGGAGAAGCACATTACAGTACATGTATGCTTTTAGCTGGAATCCTATTAAAAATGGGCGCATATGGATTGATTCGGATCAATATGGAATTACTACCCCACGCTCATTCTATATTTTCTCCTTGGTTGGTGATAATAGGAACAATGCAAATAATCTATGCAGCTTCAACTTCTCTTGGTCAACGTAATTTAAAAAAGAGAATAGCCTATTCCTCTGTATCTCACATGGGTTTCACAATTATAGGAATTGGTTCTATAACCAACATGGGACTCAATGGAGCTATTTTACAAATGCTCTCTCATGGATTTATTGGTGCTGCACTTTTTTTCTTGGCGGGAACGAGTTGTGATAGAACACGTCTTGTTTATCTCGAAGAAATGGGAGGGATATCTATCCCAATGCCAAAAACATTTACCATGTTCAGTAGCTTCTCGATGGCTTCTCTTGCATTGCCAGGAATGAGTGGTTTTGTTGCAGAATTTGTAGTATTTTTTGGACTAATTACTAGTACAAAATATCTTTTAATGTCAAAAATGCTAATTACTTTTGTAATGGCAATTGGAATGATATTAACTCCTATTTATTTATTATCTATGTTACGTCAGATGTTTTATGGATACAAGTTATTTAATATTCCAAACTCCAATTTTTGGGATTCTGGACCACGAGAACTATTTCTTTCAATCTGTATCTTTCTACCCGTAATAAGTATTGGTATTTATCCCGATTTTGTTCTCTCGTTATCAGTTGACAAGGTACACGCTATCTTATCCAATTATTATCATAGATAGTGTTTCATTAATGAAACGGAAGGAAAGTCTTATAATTCTTTGAATTTAATATTTTGAAAATCGTTTGCTGTACTGTATAATGAAAAAAGAAATAAAATGAATAAGAATTGTAATTAGATACATCTCGAGTTTTTGAGAACCGTTTGAATCAAGGAATCATTCAAATTTAAATGGTTCTCAAAAACTCATAAAAACAAACTTTCGTTATATATGGGATGATGCTTTTATCTTATGTATTCTTCATGTAGTTTATTCAATTAGATGTTTATGTGAATGAACCATAACTATGTAGACCTATTCCTAATAGATTGATCCCAAAATAGCATATCCAAATTATAATAAATCCTATAGAAGCTACAAGTGCCGAATTCGTACCTTTCCAATTTATATTTGTTCTAATATGTAAATAAATCGCGAATATGGTCCAAGTAATAAATGCCCAAGTTTCCTTGGGGTCCCAATTCCAATAGGATCCCCATGCCTCATTAGCCCATACTGCTCCACAAAGAATACCTATGGTTAAAAAGGTAAACCCTAGACTAATGACACGATAACTCCAATAATCCAAACGCTCAGTTAATTGATATTTGTAATAATTTAGAAAAGAAGTGTTTTTAAAAACACTTCTTTTTTCATTCAAATATTCAATCTCACCAAAGAAAAATGACTTAATTAATAAATTATTACTTTTACAAAAAATTTTGATGTTTTTTCGAAATGTAATGACTAGAAGAGCGACTGATAATAATGATCCGCATAAAAGAGCTGCATAGCTCAATAACATCATACTTACGTGCATCATTAACCACTGAGATTGTAGAGCAGGTACTAATATTGTGGATTGATGGATTTCAGTTGAAAGACCCGACATGGCAAAGCCTTGAGTAAAAATGGTACTTGGTGCAATTATTGTGCTTAAATCGTTTTTAAGGTTACGTATCTTGGGAATCATATGAATAATGAAGAAACTACACGAAAGGAAGATTAATGACTCGTATAAATTACTTAATGGAAAATGTCCCGAAGAAATCCAACGAGAAACTAATAATCCTGTTATAGAGAAAAAGGTAGCTATCATCCCTTTTTCTGATGAATCACGTAATCCTACAATTTTGTGGACTAATAAGGTCATCAAATGAATCATAATCACAATTGAAATGATCGAAAAAGAGATATGAGTTAATATATGTTCTAAAGTCGCAAATATCATAAAAGGGTCCCATTACAGAATTGGAAATCGCGAATTGAATACATTTTAGGATCTATTGTATCTCTTTTAGAAGATGCCGCCACTCGGACTCGAACCGAGATGCTTTAGCACTGCTTCCTAAGAGCAGCGTGTCTACCGATTTCACCACGGCGGCTTACTTGAAATAATAATAGTCAATTCATCTTGAATCGTCGAGATTCAAGGATTCAATATAGTTTAGGAAACATTAATTAGAATCAATGAATAAAGACTGATTTGTGGTTTAAATATTTGAATCTTCAATAAAATACCTACCTAGGTAGTATCGTCGTGGGTTTTTTAACAATTAACTTTCATGTACTAGAAACTAAGTTTTCTCCAAACAGTTGGAACTCCATAGTTTTTTCTCGGTTGAGGTATAAAGCTAAGAATTGTCTTTTTTCTCTATTTTTTTATGATTTGTTTTTCATTTATCCGATTTCATGGATTCAAATGAAAAAGATTGAGTTTTTTTTTTTCAATGAACAAAATCAAATAACTAGGATTTCATCCCTATCACAATTTCATCATTAAATACAAATAATTTGTTATTTTTCTAATGATTTCGATACCTTAGTATATTTTCATTTTAGTATATTTAAATTAAAGTATTAATATTCTTTATTGCGCATATAATTTAGAATTTAGAATACCATTTACAAAACCAATTAAGTTTTGGGATAGGCATATAACAAAAGAATTTCAATCTCTATCACAATTGTACTTTTCACAATAGAAAAGTACAATTGCGATAGGGAAAAAAATAATAAATACTTAGAACCCAATATACAAAAAACTCTTATTCTATATATCACAGCAGTGAGTTCTAAGTAATATTGAGAAATTCAATACAGAAAAATACATTAGTTAACATTCATCTTACAAAATTTGAGGTTCTTTAGGCTATATCAATTGAGATTATTCTAAGACTTTATTATTTGTTTGTCGCACAAAAAAACTTTTTGAATGCCCGGTGGAAACCGATTTCGCTAAAGAAAAAGTTTTTACTGCAACTAAATATCCTTTTTTCTTCCAAATATTTCTACGAATACGTTTTTTTGACATAGAAGTACGTTTTTTTGGAACTGCCATTCAAAAAAGGGGGGTTCCTCCTTTTATCGTTGTATGTGAAAGACATGTATTCTTCAAAATGGATCCTTCTTTTTAGTTATTATCTATACTTATTTCGTGTATGTGGATAATTTTTTTAATATACTCTTTTTAATATACATTGTTTTTTTACTTTAACATATAAATATATAATAAACATACAAATATATATAATACAAATATATTTATATATACATGTATATGTGATATATATATCACATATACGTATGTGCACACATCACACATCACATATATAAATGACATGAGGGAAAAAAAATCAGAATAATTAAGAATCCCAATATTTGACTTTTTTTTCATATCTTTTTTTTTTGTTGATTTCTTTTATTATTGTTCCTTTCTAAAAGGATAAAAAAGATAAAAATTGGTGAATCGAGAACAATTTGTAATTATAAGAAAAAAGAGTTTCTTTTCTTATGGAACATACATATCAATATGCGTGGATAATACCTTTTCTTCCACTTCCAGTTACTATGTCAATAGGATTTGGACTTCTACTTATTCCGACAGCAACAAAAAATATTCGTCGCATGTGGGCTTTTCCTAGTGTTTTACTCTTAAGTATAGCTATGGTGTTTTCAGCCAATCTGTCTATTCAACAAATAAATGGAAGTTTTATCTATCAATATCTATGGTCTTGGACCATCAATAATGATTTTTCCTTAGAGTTTGGATACTTGATCGATCCACTTACTTCTATTATGTCAATACTAATTACTACTGTTGGAATCATGGTTCTTATTTATAGTGACAAGTATATGTATCACGATCAAGGATATTTGAGATTTTTTGCTTATATGAGTTTTTTTAATACTTCTATGCTGGGATTAGTTACTAGTTCAAATTTGATACAAATTTATATTTTTTGGGAACTTGTGGGAATGTGTTCTTATTTATTAATAGGGTTTTGGTTCACACGACCAATTGCAGCAAGTGCTTGTCAAAAAGCTTTTGTAACTAATCGTGTAGGGGATTTTGGTTTATTGTTAGGAATCTTAGGTTTTTATTGGATAACAGGTAGTTTAGAATTTCGGTATTTGCTCGAAATAACTAATAACTTAATCCAGAATAATGGGGTCAATTCTTTATTTGCTACCTTGTGTGCTTCTTTATTATTCGTCGGTGCAGTTGCTAAATCCGCACAATTCCCCCTTCACGTATGGTTACCTGATGCTATGGAAGGACCCACTCCTATTTCGGCTCTTATACACGCTGCTACTATGGTAGCAGCAGGAATTTTTCTTGTAGCTCGGCTTCTTCCTCTTTTCATAGTCATACCTTATATAATGAATTTCATTTCTTTAATAGGTGTAATAACACTATTATTAGGGGCTACTTTGGCCCTTGCTCAAAGAGACATTAAAAAAAGCTTAGCCTATTCTACAATGTCTCAATTGGGTTATATTATGTTAGCTCTAGGTATAGGTTCTTATCGAGCTGCTTTATTCCATTTGATCACTCATGCCTATTCAAAAGCTTTATTGTTTTTGGGATCCGGATCTATTATTCATTCAATGGAACCTATTGTTGGATATTCACCAGATAAAAGTCAGAATATGGTTCTTATGGGCGGTTTAACAAGATATGTTCCAATTACAAGAACTACTTTTTTATTGGGTACACTTTCTCTTTGTGGTATTCCACCTCTTGCTTGTTTTTGGTCCAAAGATGACATTCTTAATGATAGTTGGTTGTATTCACCAATTTTCGCAGTAATAGCTTATTTCACAGCAGGATTAACCGCATTTTATATGTTTCGGGTATATTTACTTACCTTTGATGGGTATTTTCGCGTTCATTTTAAAAATTACAGTAGCACGAAAAATGGTTCGTTCTATTCCATATCTCTATGGGGAAAAGGAACTCCAAGAGGAGTCAATCCAAATTTACTTTTATCAACAATGAATAAAAAGGTTTCTTTTTTTGCAAAGGAAAGATCAAAAATTGATAATAATGTAAGAAATAGGATACGATACTTTAGTACTTCCTTTGGAAATAAATACACTTCCATGTATCCTCACGAATCGGACAATACTATGCTGTTTCCTCTTCTTGTATTAGTACTATTTACTTTGTTGGTTGGATCAATAGGAATTTCTTTTGATCAAGGAGTAATAGATTTTGATATATTATCGAAATGGTTAACCCCATCAACAAATCTTTTACATTCAAGTTCTAATTATTCTGTAAATTTGGATGAATTTTTTACAAATGCAATCTTTTCGGTAAGTATAGCAATTTTAGGACTATTCATAGCATATATTTTATATGGATCCGCTTATTCATTTTTCCAGAATTTGGATTTAATCAATTCATTTGTAAAAGGGGGTCCTAAAAGAATTCTTGTGGACCGAATAAAAAATGTGATATACAATTGGTCATATAATCGTGGTTACATAGATATTTTTTATACTAGAGTTTTTACCGTGGGGATAAGAGGATTAACCAAACTAACTCAGTTTTTTGATAGACGTATAATTGATGGAATTGCAAATGGTGTTGGTGTTGCAAGTTTTTTTATAGGGGAAGGAATTAAATATATGGGAGGTGGACGAATCTCATCTTATCTATTCTTGTATTTATCTTATGTATCAATATTTTTATTTATTTTTTTATTTATAATAAAATAA